TATTCAAATAAAGATTCTATTTCCTTTTCGTCTAAAACCTTGGCACAGACCTAAGTTGAACTTCCGTCATAAAGATCGAATGCAAAAGAAAGGCCAAACGTTTTGTTTTTTAACAATTTGGGGAATGGAAACTGAACTTCCTTTTGGATTTCCCCGAAAAAAACTTTCCGTTTTTGAACCCATCTTTAAAAAACTCGGAAAAAAAATTATAAAATTTCAAAAGAATTTTTTTCTAGTTATAAAAATTTCACAAGAAAGATCAAAAGAAAGAATAACATTTTTTCTAAATTTATCCAAAGAAAGAAAGAATTGGGTCATCAAAAAAATTTTATTTCTAAAAGAAATAATAACCAAACTTTCAAAATCAAAAAAAAATTCAATTCTATTATTTCGATTTAGAGAAGTATATGAATTAAATGAAACTAAAAAAGATTTGATAATCAATAATCAGACAATTCAGAAAAATAAAAATTCCCCCCCAATTTCCCCTATGGATTGGACAAATTATTTACTGACAGAAAAAAAAATGAAAGATCTAACTGCTAGAACAAGTACAATTATAAATGAAATAGAAAAAATTAGAAAAGAAAAGAAAAATAGATTTCTAACCTCAGAAATCAATATTGGCCCTACCAAAATAACTTATAATGCTAAAAAAGTAAAATCATCAAAAAAAATTTCGCAGATATTAAAAAGAAGAAATACTCGATTCTTGCATAAATTCAATTTTTTTATAAAAATGTTGATTGAAAAGATATACATAGACATCTTTCTAGGTATCATTAATATTCCAAAGATCCATCATGTACAGCTTTTTCTTGAATCAACAAGAAGAATTATTAATAAATATATTTACAATAATAAATACAATAATAAAGAAAATTACAAAAGGATCGATAAAACAAATCAAAATACAAATCGTTTGATTTCGATTATCAAGAAATTACTTACTATTTGTGTTATTAATAAGAATTCACGAATTTTGGGTGATGTATCTTCCTTGTCACAAACATATGTATTTTATAAATTATCACAAATCCAAGTTATTAATTTATATAAGTTAAGATCTGCTCTTCAATATCACAGAGCATCTCTTTTTGTTAAAAATGAAATAAAAAAAGATTTTGAAGCCCAAGGACTATTTCATTCCGACTTAAAAGATAACAATTTTAGAAATTCTGTAATGAATCAATGGAAAAGCTGGTTAAAGAATTATTATCAATATAAATACAATTTATCTCAGATTAAATGGTCGAGATTAATACCACAAAAATGGCGAAATAGAATTAATCGACGTTGTATCGTTCAAGATAAAGATTTAAACAAATGGAATTTATATGAAAAAGACCAATTAATTCATTACGAAAAAGAAAATGATTTCGAAGGGGACTCATTACCAAGCCAAAAAAAGAATTTTAAAAAACATTATCGATATAATCTTTTATTATATAAATCGATTAATGATGAAAATAAGAAAGACTCATATATTTATGGATCACCATTACAAATAAATAATAAACATGAGATTTCTTATAATTATAAGACACCTAAAAAAAATTTTTTGGATATGTTCGGGGATATACCTATTATTAATAATTATCTAGCAGAAGAGGCTAGTATTAATATGGAGAAACCCCCGGATAGAAAAAATTTTGATTGGAAAATTATCAAGTTTTGTATTAGAAAGAAAGGGGATATTGAGTCCTGGATCGATACCGGAACCAAACAAAAAAACAATATTAAGACTAGAACTCATAAGTATCAAATAATTGATAAAATTGATAACAAAGATATTTTTTCTCTTACAATTCAACAAGATCACGAAGGCAATTCAGCCAATAAAAAAAAAAACCTTTTTGATTGGATGGAAATGAATGAAGAAATACTAAATCAGCCCATATCAAATTTAGAACTTTGGTTCTTTCCAAAATTTGTGATATTTTGCCACACATATGAGATAAAACCGTGGGTAATACCAATCAAATTACTTCTTGTAAATTTTAATGACAATGAAAAAATAAATGAAAATAAAAAAACCAATAGAAAGAAAAATGATCATTTTTTGATATCTCTATTCTCGAATAAAAAAAAATCTATTGAATTAGAGAATCGAAACCACGAAGAAAAAGAATTCGAGGACCCAATGGATCTTGGATCAGTTCTGTCAAATCAAGAAAAAGATATTGAAGAAGATTATGCGGAATCAAACCTGAAAAAACGTATAAAGCAAAAACAATACAAAAGGAATACGCAAATAGAACTTTATTCTTTCCTAAAAAAACATTTAGGTTTTCAATTAAGATGGGATGCTTTTTTAAATCAAAAAATAATTAATAATATCAAACTATTTTGTCTCCTACTTAGAATAACGAATCCACGAGAAATTATTATATCTTCCATTCAAAGAGGCGAAATGAGTCTGGCTATTCTGATGATTCAAAAAGATTTCACTCTTACAAAATTGATGAAAAAGGGAATATTGATTATTGAACCAATGGGTCTATCGGTAAAAATCAAAAATAACGGACACTTTATTATATATCAAACCGTAAGTATTTTATTGATTCATAAGAGCAAACAACAAATTAATGAAAGATACAGAAAAAAAAGCTATAAAAATAAGTTTACCGAATTCATTGAAAGACATCAAAGTATAGCTGTAAATAAAGAAAAAAATGACTATGATTTACTTGTTCCTGAAAATTTTTTATCCCCTAAACGTCGTAGAGAATTGAGAATTCAATTTTCTTTCAATTCAAAAAATAGAAATGATATTCATATAAATACAAAAATTTTCAACGGTAATAACATAAAAAACTGCAAGCCTATTTTGTATAGAAGCAAATATTTTGATAAAGATCAAAATAAACTATTGAAATTCAAGTCTTTTCTTTGGCCCATTTATCGATTAGAAGATTTAGCTTGTATAAATCGATATTGGTTTGATACCCATAACGCTAGTCGGTTCAGTATGTTAAGGATACATCTATATCCACAATTGAAAATTCGGTGAAAATGCGGTAAGGGTGTATTTTTCATATATTATTCCATAGCATGCCTGATCTAGTATATAAATCGAGTATACGAGTATGTAAAAAATACGATCGAGTATATAAAAAATACGATGAATACATATATTGTTTTACATTCCTATCTTATTTTGATACATTTAATTCAATCATACATTAATTAGATCTAGAAATCAATCAATGAATTTACCTTTCTTTTTTTTTAGATATCAATTTTTATCTTTTGTAAACCAAGAAATATACGATCCTTTTGTATCTCTAGCAGAATAAAAAATTGGATTGATTAATGATAAATTTTATTTGACAACATTAGGAATTCCTAACGAAGTAACGATTAGTCTGTATACAAAATGAAAATGAACTTAACATTATTCATTATTTATTATTTATTATAACAATTCCATTATAACAATTACATTATTATTTATTATTATTGATTATTATTACTGATCAATATTATTACTGATCACTATTATTACTGATCAATAAAAATTTTATTAAAAAAAAAATGAAGGATTTCTTTTTATGATAAAAAATGCATTCATCTCAGTTATTTCACAAGAAGAAAACAAGGGATCCGCCGAATTTCAAATAGTCAATTTTACTAATAAGATACGAAGGCTTACTTCACATTTGAAATTTCATAGAAAAGACTATTTATCTCAAAGAGGTTTACGAAAAATACTAGGAAAACGCCAACGGCTGCTGTCTTATTTGGCAAAGAAAAATAGAGTACGTTATAAAGAAATAATTACCCAGCTGGATATTCGGGAGTCAACAATTCGTTAATTTGAAGAGTCTTTTTTTTTTTTATTATTTGATTTCTTAGATCTTGAATTTTGATTAATTTCTTTTCGTTTTCAGTAATTCATGCAAAAATGAATCGAGGAAACCCCTATGAATGTACCAGTTATAAGAAAAGACCTTATGATAGTCAATATGGGTCCCCACCACCCCTCAATGCATGGCGTTCTTCGACTCATCGTTACTCTAGATGGTGAAGACGTTATTGACTGTGAACCAATATTAGGTTATTTACACAGAGGAATGGAAAAAATTGCGGAAAACCGAACAATTATACAATATTTGCCTTATGTAACACGTTGGGATTATTTAGCTACTATGTTCACAGAAGCAATAACAGTAAATGGGCCAGAACAGTTGGGAAATATTCAAGTACCTAAAAGAGCCAGTTATATCAGAGTAATTATGTTGGAGTTGAGCCGTATAGCTTCTCATCTGTTATGGCTTGGTCCTTTTATGGCGGATATTGGTGCACAAACCCCCTTCTTCTATATTTTTAGAGAAAGAGAGTTAGTATATGATTTATTCGAAACTGCCACTGGTATGAGAATGATGCATAATTTTTTTCGTATCGGAGGAGTAGCAGCTGATTTACCTCATGGCTGGATCGATAAATGTTTGGATTTCTGCGATTATTTTTTAACAGGAATTGCTGAATATCAAAAACTTATTACGCGAAATCCAATTTTTTTAGAACGAGTTGAAAGAATAGGTATTATTAGTGCAGAGGAAGCAATAAATTGGGGTTTATCAGGACCAATGCTACGATCCTCCGGGGTACAGTGGGATCTTCGTAAAATTGATCATTATGAGTGTTACGACGAATTAGATTGGGAAGTCCAGTGGCAAAAAGAAGGCGATTCATTAGCTCGTTATTTAGTCCGAATTGGTGAAATGACAGAATCCATAAAAATTATTCAACAGGCTCTGGAAAGAATTCCGGGAGGGCCCTATGAGAATTTAGAAACCCGACATTTTAATAGAGAAAGAGATGGAGACTGGAATGATTTTGAATATCGTTTCATTAGTAAAAAAACTTCTCCTACTTTTGAATTGCCTAAACAAGAACTTTATGTCAGAGTCGAAGCCCCAAAGGGAGAATTGGGAATTTTTCTGATAGGGGATCAGAGTGGGTTTCCTTGGCGATGGAAAATTCGCCCCCCAGGTTTTATCAATTTGCAAATTCTTTCGCAATTAGTTAAAAGAATGAAATTGGCTGATATTATGACAATACTAGGTAGCATAGATATCATTATGGGGGAAGTTGATCGTTGAAATGATACTTAATCTTGATACAAGAGAAGCAATTGATATAAGAGAAGTACAAGTTATCAATTCTTTTTCGGGATTGGAATCCTTAAACTTAAACGAAGTTTATGGAATTATATGGATGCTTGTCTCTATTTTTACTCTTATATTGGGAGTTGTGATAGGTATACTAGTAATTGTATGGTTAGAAAGAGAAATATCTGCAGGGATACAACAACGTATTGGACCTGAATATGCCGGCCCTTTAGGAGTTCTTCAAGCTTTAGCGGATGGGACAAAGTTACTTTTCAAAGAAAATCTTTTTCCATCTCGGGGCGATACTCGTTTTTTCAGTATCGGACCGTCCATAGCAGTCATATCAACTCTATTAAGTTATTCGGTAATTCCTTTTGATTATCGCCTTGTTTTAGCTGATCTAAATATCGGCATTTTTTTATGGATTGCCATTTCAAGTATTGCGCCTATTGGACTTCTTATGTCAGGATATGGATCAAATAATAAATATTCCTTTTTAGGTGGTCTACGAGCTGCTGCTCAATCGATTAGTTATGAAATACCATTAACTCTCTGTGTATTATCCATATCTCTACGTGCGATTCGTTAAAACATCAATTTGTCGCTATTCTTTTTGTTTTTCTTTTTCTCTTTTTCTTTTTCGAAAGAAAATGAAATAAATTGAATAGGATATCTTCATTTTTGTATTTATCATTTAATCATTTAGGTTGATGAAGTAAATTGGATAGTTATATGAGTGAAATAAAACAGCTTCTAAATTTTTCTAAAGTTGCAGTAACAAAATTGAGACTCATTTCTTATGTACAAAAGTAAAACAAAAAGAGACATAAGAATACGAGACCGAGACCAGTTACCCCAAGATTGATTGATTAATCGTCAGAGCTTGAAGCGGGTTCAAAAGATCAACCTTATTGAGTTTTGACTATACATTTATATGTATTCCCATCCCATTATCATAAGGTTAATGTAATGGGCAGTTGAGAAAGAATAGAATGGGTGGATGGTTAGGAACACCAAGATACACAAAGGATTAGTAACAGAGATTCTTGAAATTATTCAAAAGGATATTTCTGCATAATAGCATAATAATAATATAAAAAGAATATTAATTGGAGTTCGAAATTGGTAGAAATGATCAGACAGTACTCTCCATGATTCCGATCCAAAGTATGCTTCCAGCCACCGATTAAAGAAATAATTATCAGGAACGAAAGAACCCTTTACTTTTTTTTTCTTTTTTTCTATATCCATATCCATATTTATAGAGAGCGAGTTCATATCCTAATTCATGAACCAAAGGAATGCCCAATTCTTTTTAATAATCGAAAACGATAGATTAAAATATTTATTGATATGGCTACAAGGAGTATTTTATTGAAGGATTTAAGTTATTACTTAAGAAAGAAAAATGGAAATTCTTAATTCTTAATTAAAGGATGAGATTAATTCAGAAGTGCTTTTTTTAGAATATTATAACAGACAGAATTCCAGTGGTTGAATTTGGGAACGTCCGATAAACTTTGATCTTATCTATGATACAAATATATCAAGATAAATAATACAACCCGGTCCTTATATTTTTTATGACCTTCGAGGAGCTGTATGAGGTAAAAATCTCACGTACAGTTCTGTAATAGCGATGGCAGCAGTGATGTTATTACCGACTATGATTGTCTAATAGTTCAAGTACAGTTGATATAGTTGAGGCACAATCCAAATATGGGGTTTGGGGTTGGAATTTGTGGCGTCAACCTATAGGATTTATTATTTTTTTAATTTCTTCCCTAGCAGAATGTGAGAGATTGCCTTTTGATTTACCAGAAGCAGAAGAAGAATTAGTAGCGGGTTATCAAACCGAATATTCAGGTATCAAATTTGGGTTATTTTATGTTGCTTCCTATTTAAACTTATTAGTTTCTTCATTATTTGTAACAGTTCTTTACTTTGGCGGTTGGAATTTCTCTATTCCGTACATATTCGTTCCTGAGCTATTTGAAATAAATAAAGTAAGTGGAATCTTTGAAGCAATAATTGGTATCTTTATTACATTGGTTAAAACTTATTTATTCTTGTTCATTCCTATTACAACAAGATGGACTTTACCTAGACTAAGAATGGACCAACTGTTAAATCTCGGATGGAAATTTCTTTTACCTATTTCTCTCGGTAATTTATTATTAACAACCTCTTCCCAACTCTTTTCACTATAAATAAACACTATAAATAAAAAATAAACACTATAACACTATAAAAAAAAAAGAATACTTTTCTATATCTATAACTTGTCTCAAACAAGAGAAAGAAACAAACATAAAATTCTTCATAAATATTTACGATATGCTCCCAATGGTAACTGGTCTCATGAATTATGGTCAACAAACTA